AGAAAGTTACACAAAAATTTTTCAAAATAAATGAATAAATTAATTTCAACGATGTATTAATTTTAACCAAAGATCTCTTTTTTACCCTTCTTCAATATTAAATATTCAATATATATATATTCATATTTATAATTTATATTTAGAAAAACGTCGATTATTGTAATTGTGACAAACAGGTTGATGGGGAAAAAAGACTCCCCCATCTCCAAAACAAGAAAATATACTAACAAAGGCTCAAGTTTTGTATCTTGTCTTTATTCTTTTTTCAAAAGCTTTTTATAATTTACTAACCCCTAAACCGAAGAATTATTATTATACATATCCTAATAGCGAAGCGAGTTATAGTTCATATTGATTAGCAACAAACAATAGGTTTGTTGATTTCCTATTAAGAATGAAATGGGCCTATTTTTATATTCGGATTATTCCAATGTTTTATTTTATGACTTTTTTTGTCGCACAAAAAAACTTTTTGAGTTTCCGGTAGAAAGAGATTTACCTAATGACAACGCTTTTAAGGCTGCCCAATATCCCTTCCCTTTCCAAATATTTTTACGAATACGCTTTTTTGATATAGAAGTACGTTTTTTTGGAACTGCCATTTAAAAATTAAGAGGTTACTCGTTGTTATAGTTGGATGTGAAAGACATCTATTGGTCAAAACGAATATATTCATTATCTAGTTATTTTATTATTTTATAGAGAATAATTAGATAATATAATATATATTATCTAGAGAAAACAAAAAAACATATATATATATAGATAAAAAATATGCGAAAATCGTACAAAATCTTACTATAAAAATATAATTAAATCTACATAAAATAGACCGAAGGATTTAAGAACCCTTTAAGAACCCATTGCCTAATGAAAAGCCTAATGAAAACTTTAAATTTTTCTATTAATTGGTCAAACTTGAGTAAAGAATACTTCGAAATTCCATTTTAAAATTCGAATCAAACTAGTAATTAAATAAATGAATCTGTTAAAAGATACACGTTTTGTTAAAAAAAATCTTCGTTATTTTTTTATTAAATTTGATTTTATTTTACCCCCTTTTGATAATTACCCCCTTTTTTGATAAATATAAAAAAAATCTTATAGAAAATATAAAATGTTAGATATTATAGTGTTTCCTATAAATGTTTTTTTATTGAAACGTAAACTAATCAATCAGTTTCATACTGAAACTAGTTAATGATTTGGAACAAACTGACTAAAAAGCCAGATTTGTACAAAAATTGTACCTTTGTTAATCCTATGATTCATATCGATTCATATCAGATTTCTTTTTAGTGTAATTTTTTATCATTACTTTATGAATATAAAGTGATTTAATAATAATGAAATTTTGTATTTTCGTTATTTTAAGAAAAATCTTAGTTAATAACTAAATTTGTATAAACAAATCTTAGTTAATAACTAAATTCGCTTTTTATGAGCAAGTAGGTCATATCATTTGCCCAATTGTAACTTCTTTATTTTAATATTTAATTTGGAAAAACCCAGATAATATATAAAATTCGAAAAATATCTTTAAGTTAGTACATCTCTTGATTTTTTTATTGACCCCTTTTTTTGTTTTGAAATTGAAAGGGGGTAGAATCCAGTAAATCGGAAACAATCAATTAAGAATAAAAAACTTTTTTATGGAACAGACATATCAATATTCGTGGATAATACCTTTCCTTCCACTTCCAGTTCCTATGTTAATAGGAGCGGGACTTCTTCTTTTTCCGTCGGCAACAAAAAGTCTTCGCCGTATGTGGGCTTTTCAAAGTGTTTTTTTGTTAAGTATAGTCATGATTTTTTCGATCAATCTGTTTATTCAGCAAATAAATGGCAGTTCTATCTATCAATATGTATGGTCTTGGATCATTAATAATGATTTTTCTTTAGAATTCGGTTACTTGATCGACCCGCTTACTTCTATTATGTCAATATTAATCACTACTATTGGAATTATGGTTCTTATCTATAGTGATAATTATATGTCGTATGATCAAGGATATTTGAGATTTTTTGCTTATATGAGTTTTTTCAGTACTTCTATGTTAGGATTAGTTACTAGTTCTAATTTGATACAAATTTATATTTTTTGGGAATTGGTAGGAATGTGTTCATATCTATTAATAGGGTTTTGGTTCACACGGCCTGTTGCTGCAAATGCTTGCCAAAAGGCATTTGTAACTAATCGTGTTGGGGATTTTGGTTTATTATTAGGAATTTTAGGTTTTTATTGGATAACAGGGAGTTTCGAATTTCGAGATTTATTCAAAATATTCAATAACTTGATTTCTAATAATCATAATGAAGTAAATTTTTTATTTGTTACTTTCTGTGCCGTTCTATTATTTTCCGGTGCGGTTGCTAAATCTGCACAATTTCCCCTTCATGTATGGTTACCGGATGCCATGGAGGGGCCTACTCCTATTTCGGCTCTTATACATGCTGCTACTATGGTAGCTGCGGGCATTTTTCTTGTAGCTCGGCTTATTCCTCTTTTCATAGTCATCCCTCACATAATGAATTTCATCTCTTTGGTAGGAGTAATAACAATATTATTCGGGGCTACTTTTGCCCTTGCTCAAAAAGACATTAAGAGAGGTTTAGCCTATTCCACAATGTCTCAATTGGGTTATATGATGTTAGCTCTAGGTATGGGGTCGTATCGAAGTGCTTTATTTCATTTGATTACTCATGCTTATTCGAAAGCATTATTATTTTTAGGATCCGGATCCGTTATTCATTCAATGGAAACTCTTGTTGGATATTCTCCAAATAAAAGTCAGAATATGGTTTATATGGGGGGTTTAACAAAACATATCCCAATTACCAAAACTGCTTTTTTAGTAGGTACACTTTCTCTTTGTGGTATTCCGCCCCTTGCTTGTTTTTGGTCCAAAGATGAAATTCTTAATGATACTTGGTTGTATTCACCAATTTTCGCAATAATAGCTTGGTTTACAGCGGGATTAACCGCATTTTATATGTTTCGAATCTATTTACTTACTTTTGAAGGACATTTAAACGTTCATTTTCAAAATTATAGTGGCAAAAAGAATACTCCCTTCTATTCAATATCTCTGTGGGGTAAAGAAGATTCAAAAAGAATTAACAAAAATTTTCGTTTATTAACGTTATTAACAATGAAAAATCATGATATTTTTTCTTTTTTTTCAAAAAAAACGTATCTAATTGATCAGAATGCAAGAAACATCACACAACCTTTACCTTTTATTACTATTACCCGTTTTGTAAATAAGAAGTTTTTTTTGTATCCTTATGAATCAGATAATACTATGTTATTTCCTATACTTGTATTGGTTCTATTTACGTTGTTCGTTGGATCCCTAGGAATTCCTTTCAACCAAGAAGGATTGTATTTGGACATATTATCAAAATGGTTAACTCCGTCTATAAACCTTTTACATCAAAATTTGAATAATTCAATAGATTGGTATGAATTTTTGAAAGATGCTATTTTTTCAGTTAGTATAGCTCTTTTTGGAATATTTATAGCCTTCTTTTTATATAAACCTGTTTATTCATCTTTGCAAAATTGGGACTTAATTAACTCTTTTGTTAAAACAGGTCCTAAAAGAATTCTTTTGGACAAAATAATAAATGGTATATATGATTGGTCATATAATCGTGGTTACATAGATGCTTTTTATGCAAGATTCCTTATTGGGGGAATAAGAGGATTGGCCAAGTTAACTTCTTTTTTTGATAGACGAGTAATTGATGGAATTACAAATGGAGTTGGTGTTTTGAGTTTCTTTGTAGGCGAAGGTATCAAATCTGTAGGTAGTGGGCGCATCTCTTCTTATCTTTTCTTGTATTTCTTTTTTGTAGCAATCCTTTTATTAATTTACTACTTTTTTTATTTATATATTTTATATATATAGTTTTTTTATATTTTTTTTTTATAAATTATTACACGATCCCTTTTTCTTGAACGTATATGATAATCCAACGGTAGGCCTTCATGAGCTGCGCCCGACAGGAATTCCAATTCGGTAATAAGTTTGTATGACCATCTAGGGACTTTTTTACTGATTTCTTTTATTACAAATTTTTGTTTTGTTTTTTGACCATTAGGGCTAGTTAGAATTGTATTCAATAAAAATTTGTAAAATTTGGCTCTTTTTTCTGAACCAATCCTTCCTTGTTCTTTTTCTGAAAATAAAGAGAGGCCCTTCCAATTTAAACTCGATTCCGATTCTCTATCAAATTTACTGATTAAAGTAAATAAATGACGATTTTCCGTTGAAAAAGTTTTTTTATCAAATCGGTCTATTTTCTGTTCAACCTCTTGGTAATCAGTATCAGGAAGAAGGAGACTATGAATCTTATTAATTTCCATTGTCTCTATGAAATTTTCTAACGAAATTTTATTTATGATTGAAGGTGAAATTTTTTTTTTGATTGTTCCCCGATATAACCCATTCAAAATGGGATCATACATTTTAGGCAAGTAATATTTTCTAGTCTTATCATTACACAATCTAGTACTTTTTTCGAGTATATCTAGAGAAAAAAATCCCGTATCTAGAGCCTCAATTCTATTTAAAAACTCGTTGTTTAAGTTGTTATTTTTGTGTTGGTTAGTATAAACCCAATGATTGTACAGTTCATCCGAAGAGAGTTTTTCTAGTGTGGGCAGGGACATCCTTCTTTGTATCATTTCTCCAAAAGTTGACAAGCTAGGCGGATACGTAAAAGAGATTCTTTCTTTTCCATCACTTCGGCATGTATAAAAAAAATATTGTGACATTTCTTTTCTTGCAGTCCTTTCAAATCTATTATTTTTTATGTATCGTAATGGGCGATTCCATCGTTTATAATCGAAAAGAAAGGTCAGAAGAGGTTTTTCAAACCAGAAGAGGCCTTTATAAACTGGGCTATTGTTATAGCGTGTCTCTGTAAAGTGGAATTCATCCTTTGTTTTTTCCTTTCCATTCACTCGGATCTCTTCCGTTTCATCGATTTTG